AAGACATTGGGATTGGACTTATAAATAGATTCATAACCTTTCGAGCACAACCAATAGCTATTCGAACTCCTTTTACTTGTAGAAGTGCGTCTTGGATCTGTCGATTATGTTATGGTCGGAGTCCTACTCATGGTGACTTAGTTGAATTGGGCGAAGCTGTAGGTATTATTGCGGGCCAATCTATTGGAGAACCGGGTACTCAATTAACATTAAGAACTTTTCATACCGGCGGAGTATTCACGGGGGGTACTGCAGAACATGTGCGAGCCCCTTCTAATGGAAAAATCAAATTCAATGAGGATTTGGTTCATCCGACACGTACACGCCATGGCCATCCCGCGTTTCTATGTTATATAAACTTGTATGTAACCATTGAGAGTAAAGATATTCGACATAATGTAAATATTCCACCCCAAAGTTTTCTTTTAGTTCAAAATGATCAATATGTAGAATCAGAACAAGTGATTGCTGAGATTCGTGCAGGAACCTCCACTTTGAATTTTAAAGAGAAGGTTCGAAAACATATTTATTCTGACTCAGATGGAGAAATGCACTGGAGTACCGATGTGTATCATGCACCCGAATTTACATATGGTAATGTTCATCTATTACCAAAAACAAGTCATTTATGGATATTATTAGGAGGGCCGTGCAGATCTAGTCTAGTCTCACTTTCGCTCCACAAGGATCAAGATCAAATGAGCGCGCATTCTCGTTCTGTCAAGAGAAGATCCACTTCTAACCTCTCAGGAACGAATGATCAGTCGAGACAAAATTTCTTTACTTCGGATTTTTTTGATAAAAAAGAAGAAAGGATTCCTGATTATTCATACCTTAATCGAATTAGATGTATTGGTTGTTCTAATCTGATAGATCCAACCATTCTCGACCAGAATTCTGATTTATTCTCAAAGAGGCGAAGAAATAGATTTATCATTCCACTCCAATCGATTCAAGAACGCGAGAATGACCTAATGCCTCCTTCAGATTCAGATATCTCGATTGAAATCCCGATAAATGGCATTTTCCGTAGAAATAGTATTCTTGCTTATTTCGACGATCCACGATACAGAAGAAAGAGTTCGGGTATTTCTAAATATGGGACTCTAGAAATGCATTCAATCATCAAAAAAGAGTATTTGATTGAGTATCGAGGAGACAAGGAATTTAGGCCAAAATATCAAATGAAAGTGGATCGGTTTTTTTTCATTCCCGAGGAAGTGCATATCTTACCCGGATCTTCTTCCATAATGGTACGGAACAATAGTATCATTGGGGTAGATACACAAATTACTTTAAATATAAGAAGCCAAGTAGGCGGGTTGGTCCGAGTAGAGAAAAAAAAAAAAAGAATTGAACTAAAAATATTTTCTGGAGATATCCGTTTTCCTGGAGAGACAGATAAAACATCCCGACATAGTGGCGTTTTGATACCACCAGGAGCAGGAAAACAAAATTCTAAGGAATCCAAAAAATGGAAAAATTGGATCTATGTTCAACGAATCACACCTAGTAAGAAAAATTATTTTGTTTTAGTTCGGCCTGTCGTCACATATGAAATAACGGACGGTATAAATTTAGCAACGCTTTTTCCCCCGGATCTGTTACAGGAAAGGGATAATGTGCAACTTCGAGTTGTCAATTATATACTTTATGGAAATGGTAAACCAATTCGAGGGATTTCTGATACAAATATTCAATTCGTTCGGACTTGTTTAATATTGAATTGGGACCAAGACAAAAAAAGCTCTTCTAGTGAAGAAGCCCGTGCTTCCTTTGTTGAAATAAGGGCAAATGGCTTGATTCGGCATTTCCTACGAATCGACTTAGTGAAATCCCCTATTTCATATAGGAATGATTTAGCAGGCTCAGGATTGCTCTCTGATAATAGATCAGATTGGACCAATATCAATCCGTTTTCTTTCATTTATTCCAAGGCAAGAATTCAACAACCCCTTAATCAAATAACTATTCATACGTTGTTGAATAGAAATACGGGATTACAATCATTGATAATTTTGTCATCATCCAATTGTTTTCGAATGGGTCCATTCAACGATGTAAAATATCAAAATGTCATAAAAGAATCAATCAAAATGACAAAAGATCCTCTAATTTCAATTAAGAATCCGCTGGGGCCTTTAGCAACAGCCTTTTTAATTGCGACTGTTTATTCATTTTACCATTTACTAACTCATGATCAGATCTTAGTAAACAACTATTTGCAACTTGAAAATTTAAAACATACTTTTCAAATAATTAAATATTATTTAATGGATGAAAACGAGAAAATTTATAACCCCGATCCATGCAGTAACATTATTTTCACTTTGAATTGGTATTTTCTCCATCCCAATTATTGTCAAACAATACTTAGTCTTGGTCAGTTTATTTGTGAAAATATATGTATAGCCAAAAGTGCACCACACCTAAAATCGGGTCAAGTTATACTTGTTCAAGTCGATTCTGTAGTAATACGACCCGCTAAGGCTTATTTGGC